GATATTTCTATTCCAGCAAATGATGACGCTATAGCTTCAATTCGATTCATTCTTAACAAATTAGTATTCGCAATTTGTGAGGGTCGTTCTAGCTATATACAAAATTCTTGATTAATAATAAGATAAATAAATCAATTTTTTTTGAGGGAGGGGCTCCCTGTATTTCGATTTAAAAAATCGGTTACTACTCCTGAATCGTACAAAAGAAAAAGAGATAAAAAACTGGGGATATTGTGTGATTAGTTTAGTTGGTATCCAAAACTAAAATATAATTTAAAAGTAAATTAAGTAAAAAAAAAGGGGGGATCTTGAATCAAAATAATTTAAAGTTCTTATTTCTGTCAGAGGGCAATATGAATGTTTTATCATGTTCCATCAACACACTAATAAAAGAAGGGTTATATGAGATATCTGGTGTAGAAGTAGGCCAACATTTCTATTGGCAAATAGGGGGTTTCCAGGTCCATGCCCAAGTCCTTATTACTTCTTGGGTTGTAATTGCTATCTTATTAGGTTCCGCAGTTCTAGCGATTCGCAATCCACAAACCATTCCAACTGACGGCCAAAATTTCTTTGAATTTGTCCTTGAATTCATTCGAGACGTGAGTCAAACCCAGATTGGAGAAGAATATGGTCCATGGGTTCCCTTTATTGGAACCCTATTTTTATTTATTTTTGTTTCTAACTGGTCAGGAGCCCTTTTACCGTGGAAAATTATCCAGTTACCTCAAGGGGAGTTAGCAGCACCAACGAATGATATAAATACGACAGTTGCTTTAGCTTTACTCACATCAGTAGCCTATTTTTATGCGGGTCTTAGCAAAAAAGGATTAGGGTATTTCAGTAAATACATTCAACCAACTCCAATTCTTTTACCCATTAACATCTTAGAAGATTTTACAAAACCCCTATCACTTAGTTTTCGACTTTTCGGAAATATATTAGCCGATGAATTAGTCGTTGTTGTTCTTGTTTCTTTAGTACCTTTAGTGGTTCCTATACCTGTCATGTTCCTTGGATTATTTACAAGCGGGATTCAAGCTCTCATTTTTGCCACCTTAGCCGCGGCTTATATAGGTGAATCTATGGAAGGTCATCATTAACTATTTCTTTTTTCAAATATTCTTTTTTAGGTTAGCCCAATTATAGAATAGTTGGTTTACGTTATGTAAGAAACACTTGTATATGTGATATTTGATATTCACTAGGTATATATGAGTTAAAGATCTATATAATCTGCCCTACTACTTTTGTGAATTTCGATTTAGATAGGGATTCGATTATAAGTTCTTCCTTTTTATCTGTGAATTGGTTGAAAAAACGATAAAAAAAGAACGAAGAATTAAAAGAATGGTTCACAAAAAAGAAATGGCATAAAAAAGTCGTATATATATATTATGAATTTTTTAAAATTCCGTGGATAGGAACTACTATCAAAGTAATTTTTATGATTCAATAATATTATTATTATTATTATTCTTTTTTTTTAAGTTTTTGGTTATTTTGGCTGGATGAATCTTAGCGATTACTTAATTATAATTACGTCCTTAAGTCATTGGATGATTGTATCATTAACTATTTCTTTATTTTGGTGTGAGGAACTTATCATGAATCCACTGGTTTCTGCTGCTTCGGTTATTGCTGCTGGGTTGGCTGTTGGGCTTGCTTCTATTGGACCTGGAGTTGGTCAAGGTACAGCTGCGGGTCAAGCTGTCGAAGGTATCGCGAGACAACCTGAGGCAGAAGGCAAAATACGAGGTACTTTATTGCTTAGTTTGGCTTTTATGGAAGCTTTAACAATTTATGGCCTGGTTGTAGCATTAGCGCTTTTATTTGCGAATCCTTTTGTTTAATCCTAGAAATCGCAAAATTCTGGATTTTTTTCGTAGTTTTTTTAATTGTATCAAGATTTAACTCCTACAATTATTCATTGAGACAACAATCCTTGGGAAGGACTAATTTGAGGATGGGGAATTAGCACATCGATTCGCTTTCTTCCTTCCCCTTATTTTTTTAGTTTAATGGAAACTTTTTTTTTTAAGGAGTGTTGCGAAAAACGAGGTTTAAGTTTTTTGAAATTGACATCAAACTTGGTCTCAAATTCTAGCTTAATTCTAATTAAGTCTCATTATTATTATTGAAAATTAAAAATTTTGGAAAATACATTTGTAATATAGAATAGGTTTTTGATTCTGTTTACAAATATCCAAATAGGTAAATTAAATTATAAATTATGAAATTAAATTTTCTTTTTATTGAAAATAAAAAGAATAAAAAAAAGGACAGAGTTCTTTTTTTATAGTTTAGCTAGAATAGGAGATTATATGAAAAATTTAACCGATTCTTTCGTTTACTTGGGTCACTGGCCATCCGCCGGGAGTTTCGGGTTTAATACCGATATTTTAGCAACAAATCCAATAAATCTAAGTGTAGTTTTCGGTGTATTGATCTTTTTTGGAAAGGGAGTGTGTGTGAGTTGTTCATTTCAAGAATAGGCTGG